AGTTCCTATAGAACCTATCACTAAAATACCCCTAGAAGGGGATAGGGCTAAGCGGAGCGAAAAGGGTTTTCCATGAGATGGGAAATGAGAACTATTAGCCCCACACGAGGTTTGTGAATAAGTGATTGTCTGATAATGAGCAAGGAATATCCGTCTTTCTGCTAAACAGGATCTATTGAACTCATAATTCATTAGATACTTTTTATGAATGTCAACTAAGTATCGTAAGTAAATGGATCCCGGTTGTTCAATCATTTGATAACCAGAGTCATTCTTTGATAAACGATCACTATGAGTCAGACTCAATAGAATTTGATCAATCCTTTTTTCCGTCGTTAAGGTGGAGAACTGAACCAAGAATTCTCTTTCTTCATCATCAATCGAATCACTGTTCGCGACCCAGGATTCTATTTTATCATCAATCCAATCACCGTTCACGTTTTTTCTTTTTCTTATCAATGAATAGATCTCTTTACTTGTACGACTTAGATGTCTCGTATTTCTCGAAAAAGTGATTCGATTGATGGGATTTGGTATGATACTGATGAGATCGATGAGATTGATATTCAAATATTTCTTCTTAGAACGTATTGATTTGACCCCATAAGCGGGACCACCACCCAATAGCATGTTGCCGCCAGAAGCAGAATCCCGTATTTCTTCCAGAGAATCTCCTAATTGTTCCAGAGCAACTAGAAAGAGATTCTTTAACCAGAAAGAATTCAGTTCAGATGTAGGATACCTATCCAGAAGTTTTCGCAACTCAATCATGTATGATGGAATCATCAAAGATTTGATCTTTTCTAACTCTGTCTGTAACTCACTAGAGGCTCGGAAAACAAAGAGAAGATGTGTACGAACGAGATATCCAGCAACAAGAAGAAGGAAAAGAATTGAATAGAGGAACTCCCAAGCATTTGGTGATCTCAGATGTGTCCATATCAATGGAATGGGTGACTCATTATTTCGATGAATCATTTCTTCGGACAGAAGAAGATTCTGTAAACACTTACTCGAACTCTCACTTATCAGATTCCGTTGTGGAAGAATCGACCACCACTTTTTCTGAGGAATTGGCCATGATATATCTGATCCATGCATAATATCATGAAAAACGGACACAAAATTTTGACTGCCACTTAGGGAATATTGAAAGGGAATATTCAATATCAAATAAATATTGTTTTTTAAGGTGAAATAAAGATATTTACACCCCGTCCAAGTAAGGAACCATGGCATATAGGTTTGGAACAAATTCCATTTTGAGAGATTTGAAAAAGCACTATCTCGTTGAAGGGTTCTACCTACTTCCCCCTTCTCAACGTTTTTCTTTAGACAAAGACTCAGTTCTTTCCTCTTTCCGGACGGCACATATTTCTCAAAACATGGAGTGTGAATCAAACCCATGTTTGAATTGAAACGGAGATAGTGATGCAAGTTTTTCCCTTCTGAATCAGATAGATTCATATCTGAAAGAAGCTGACAATAAGTTCTTTCAAAATTGACTATTTGTTCCTCTATTACAGGTGTTCCAGAAATGTCTGCAATCGAGTAAATAGGAACGGATGGATCGGATCGAATTGAAAAATGGAAAGATTTGTACAAGTTATACGTTTCGTTACCACTTTGTGGAACATTGTTAGGTATGAATATGCCAGATACCTGTGACTCAATTGGTGAAATAGTCTCTCTCTCTCCCAAAACATGTTTTTTTTTACTGAAACACAAAGAAAATATTTTGTTGCGAATGCACAAGATATTGGGGAATTGTGCATACGTAAAATCATAATTATGGATACGGGTCTTTTCCCCATAAAAATGGAATCCTTTGTTACAATAGAACCAGAAGCGATGGGGATGATTCAAGAATTGAAGTCTATTTGCTCTATAAAAAGAAGATATCAATGAACTTTTCTGAGGATTCAACCAATTGTTTCGATCGTGGGATATCATTGATAAATAGGAATCCGTGTTCTCAAAGGATTTCCTGCGATTTTTTCTAGTACGGAATGAGTCAATCATGCACTTTTGTATCTTGTTGAACAAAAAAGGTAATATTGTTCCTGTATTGATTAAAAATTTCGATCTTTGGGAAGTATCATGATCATACAATAAGAAGGGTTTCAATTTATTCAAATAAACGATTTGAACACCTATTGATTCTAACAACGGATTGCCGGGTTGATCATTCAGACCTTTCAATTCATAGATGTGGATTTCGGCCCTATGAATGGAGATATTCCCGAAACTCACAACGAAAAAAGGAAGTGACTTAGATAAAAAGAGAAGCGACTTGGACAAAAGGAGAAGTGACTTGGACAAAAAGAAACGAAGTGACTTGGACAAATCTTGTTTGTCGATAACCTCGGACCAATCAATCGAATATTGATTAATACGTAATCGATCGAACATTACTTGAAAACGGTGTTTCTGCTCAGAAACGAAATGCTCCAAATATTCCTGGAAATTCTTGCTTCCATTGGAGCATTTGTATCTATATACATTAGGATCCAGATTCGTGGATCTCTCGGTTCGAGAAATAAGAGGATCGAACCACTTCTTCTTAATCTTTTTCAAATTGGATAAATGTTGGTTGATCTTATCTATTATTATAGTTAGATGATTCAGAATATCATTTCCTATTGGGTGCTTTTGAATTCCTATGGGATGCTTTTGAATTCCATATGCGAAGTTGCAATCGGGTCGAGTCATTAAAAAGAATCGATTCAATACATTTCTTATGTACCCATAGGTACTATATTGTATTTGAATCTGATTTCGGATCAATCTATATTGATGGATCGCCTCCATTATGTTGTTGTGAGCAAATACCGCTATTTTTGGTTTTGGATCTTCCAAATCATTCCCGCAGGAGATCCGGACCGATTTTTTTTTTATCTTTCGATAAAAAGATTCATTCTCTTCATCAAAAATAGAAGGTAGAACCAATAAAGATTTCTTTTTCGATTCATCCCCGGAGTTGAATACCTCATTCAATAATTTTCCGTAGGAATCAATAGACAAGCCAAATTCCTTATTATGATAGGCTAAACCCGGCTCGGTTATTGATAGAGTGAATAGATCTGCCATTTCTTGAAATGTCTCTTCTAATTCAAACTCGTGGTGCAACCTGTATCCCCCTTTGTTCCGATCATGGAATAGATGAAATAAATCAAAAAATGCATTTTCGTTCAAGAATGAAATCTTATTGGAACTGTCCATATCCGGTTCATCCTTCGGAACCATATCCCATCCCGGATCTGCTGCAATCGAATGAACTGAGGAGGTATTTTGTAAATACGTAATTATCTTGAATATATCAACTATTTCTTTATTTTTCGATCGCCTCGAAGGGACAAAAGAAACACCTTGTTGTTTCTTCAACAATTTCTGATCTATAGTCGACCTCTCGGTAGGATTCAAACCCAGATGAAGTTCTGACCATCTATCAGAGAAAAAAGAACGAATTGATCTTGTAGGATTCCCAAGAAATTCTTCTATTTCTTCTGGAAGCAGATGATTATTCATCTGCTTCTCACGTTCCGGGAATAGCCGAGCCATTGAGGAATATCCGGAAAGGTATTTTGAGAATCGATCTGATTTTATCTCTGTTCGTTCCGTTTGAAGAAAGGAAGTATCTAAAAGAATTGATCTTTCTTTTAGTTGCTGAATCTCTGTTTGATTGATCAATGTGTGATATTCCGAACCCTCATTACTAATGGAATTGAAAGGATCTATGGATTGATCAGAAAATCCTTTCGATTGGCTAGAATCCGTTACTTGAAAGAAAATGGATCTTACGGAATCATATTGAATATTTGACGATACATTCCGTACCTTGCTAAAAACCCGATTCCTGTTTACCAACCACGCATTGTCTAACCAAATCAAATTCTCTCTCGAGACGTTCCTCAAAAAATCCGATTTGTGCCGATTCTTCCCCCCAAGAACGAAGAGATCTTGGCGGAATTGCCACATATGAAATTGAGCGCAATTTTGCAAAAAAATACCCCCCTTGTTTCTCGAGAGGAGATGGGAAACATGTTCAATCTCGTTTGATTGAATAGTCGCTTCAGCTCCTTGTTGTTTGAAGAAACCCCCCCCATCAATTGGTCTTTTTTCACGAAAAGCAGACATGAGATAACAAATCAAATGTTTCACTAAAATTTCGAATAGCTGTCCCGAATTCAAGTTGATTATGTTTCGCTTCTTACTCGGAGAAAGGCGGTCAAAGAATTTCCAATCATGGTCCTTGCGGATCGGATCATTCGTATAGGATACAAAAAAAAACTCCAGATATTTTATATCTTTCTCTTTGAATGAGATCTCAATTCCAGCTGCAATTTCATTCGATATCTTACAGCTGGAATTCCTCTTTTTTACGATCACATTCCTCCATCGCCGCGAACCCCAGTTAGATTCAGACATGATACACTTTTTAGTTATTGGAAGAACCCAAGTACTTTCTTTCGGATCCATGAAACAACTCTCATAGATCTTTTTCCCTTTTGGAAGATACAGGAGCGAAACAATCAACCTATTGAGATTGGAAGACCAAAAGGATTCTTTCAATGTATAATTGGGGGGTCCAATGGAACGCAGAGGTTTAGGAAGAAGCCCCATCAAATAGATATTTTTTCTTTCGACCCTATTTCGATTGTATATAAGGACCGCTACTACAAGTACAAGCAGTACTACACCTTTGATCGTGCAATGTCGACGAATTGAACCCTGTGAATCACGTGAAATTAGGACACTCCAAATTCGGGAATCAAAAAGTTTCATAAAGCGCTCTTGGTGGAAAAAAAAGGAAGTGAAAGATTTCACCGAATCGGGTTGGATCCATGAATCCAAGAAATCGCGAGAATTCTGGATTTCTCTCAATTCGAAGATCCAGGATTTGAATTGATGTCCTCTCATTTCATTGATTCCTCCTAAAGAATCCAAAAGAATCTAAGTGAATTGAATTTGGGTCACTCGCGATGTACAATGACCCCAGTGAAGCATCCATGGCTGAATGGTTAAAGCGCCCAACTCATAATTGGCGAATTCGTAGGTTCAATTCCTGCTGGATGCAGGCCAACGGGGACATTCAATAAGGCTAGTTCCACTGGCTCCGTATCAATGGAATCTCATCATCCATACATAACGAATTGGTATGGTATATTCATACCAACCATAACATATGAAGAGTAAGAACTAGAATTCTTATCGATACTGGAACTCGTGGGGAAGAAAGTAGATTTATGGATGGAATCAAATATGTAGTCTTTACAGAAAAAAGTATTCGGTTATTGGGGAACAATCAATATACTTCTAATGTCGAATCAGGATCAACTAGGACAGAAATAAAGCATTGGGTCGAACTCTTCTTTGGCGTCAAAGTAATAGCTATAAATAGTCATCAACTCCCGGGAAAGGGTAGAAGAATGGGACCCATTATGGGACATACAATGCATTACAGACGTATGATCATTACGCTTCAACCGGGTTATTCTATTTTACCTCTTATAGAGAAGAGAAAAGAATTTAAGTAAAAAAAAAAAAGAAAAAAAAAATACTAAATAACACGGCGATACATTTATACAAAACTTCTACCCCGAGCATACGCAAAGGATCCGTAGACAGTCAAGTGAAATCCAATCCGCGAAATAATTTGATCTATGGACAGCATCGCTGTGGTAAAGGTCGTAATTCCAGGGGAATCATTACCGCAGGGCATAGAGGAGGAGGCCATAAGCGTCTATACCGTAAAATCGATTTTCGACGGAATGAAAAAGACATATCTGCTAGGATCGTAACCATAGAATATGACCCTAATCGAAATGCATACATTTGTCTCATACACTATGGAGATGGTGAGAAAAGATATATTTTACATCCCAGAGGGGCTATAATTGGAGATACCATTGTTTCCGGTACAGAAGTTCCTATATCAATGGGAAATGCCCTACCTTTGAGTGCGGTTTGAACTATGGATTTACGTAATTGGAAGTAACCAATTAGGTTTACGACGAAACCTAGAAATTGATCACTGATCCAATTTGAGTACCTCTACGGGATAGACCTCAACAGAAAACTGAAGAGTAACGGCAGCAAGTGATTGAGTTCAGTAGTTCCTCATATAAAATTATTGACACTCAAGATATGGTAATATGGAGAAGACAAAATTGTTTGAAGCACGGACAGAAGCGGAAGCGACCCTTGTTTCAAAGAGAAGAGGATGGGTTATTCACATTTCATTTGATGGTCAGAGGTGAATTGAAAGCTAAGTGGTGGTAATTCTAAAAATCCCCCCGGGGAAAAATAGAGATGTCTCCTACGTTACCCGTAATATGTGGAAGTAGCGACGTAATTTCATAGAGTCATTCGGTCTGAATGCTACATGAAGAACATAAGCCAGATGACGAAACGGAGAGACCTAGGATGTATAAGATCATAACATGAGTTATTTGGCAGATTTGTATTCCTATATATCCACTCATGTGGTACTTCATCACACGATTCATATAAAATCCATCTGTCTAGATATCATCATATAATATATATATATACATCCGGAAAGCCGTATGCTTTGGAAGAAGCTTGTACGGTTTGGGAAGGGGTTTTTATTGATCAAAAAGAAAAATCTACTTCAACCCATATGCCCTTAGGCACGGCCGTACATAACATAGAAATCACGCTTGGAAAGGGTGGACAATTAACTAGAGCAGCAGGTGCTGTAGCGAAACTGATTGCAAAAGAGGGTAAATCGGTCACATTAAGATTTCCATCTGGGGAGGTCCGTTTGATATCCAAAAACTGCTCAGCAACAGTCGGACAAGTGGGTAATGTTGGGGCGAACCAGAAAAGTTTGGGTAGAGCCGGATCTAAGTGTTGGCTAGGTAGGCGTCCTGTAGTAAGAGGGGTAGTTATGAACCCTGTAGACCATCCCCACGGGGGTGGTGAAGGGAGGGCCCCGATTGGTAGAAAAAAACCCACAACCCCTTGGGGTTATCCTGCGCTTGGAAGAAGAAGTAGGAAAAGGAATAAATATAGTAATAGTTTTATTATTCGTCGCCGTAAATAGGAATATTCAAAATCAAATAAATATTGTTTTTTACTCGTCTTTTCAAAAAAAAAAGGGGGGGGGGAATAATAGGCCGTGACACGTTCACTAAAAAAAAATCCTTTTGTAGCTAATCATTTATTGGAAAAAATAAAGAAGCTTAACATGAGAGAGGAAAAAGAGATAATAGTAACTTGGTCCCGGGCATCTACCATTATACCCACAATGATCGGCAATACAATTGCCATTCATAATGGAAAGGCGCATTTACCTATTTATATAACGGATCGTATGGTGGGTCAAAAATTAGGAGAATTTGCACCTACTCTTACTTTCCAGGGACACGCGAGAAACGATACTAGATCTCTCCGTTAATAAAATAAAGTGAAATAGGGGCTCATCGTTCATTGGCGGGAGGCGAACCTTATCTTATGTCAAAGTGGAGAAAGTGGAAGAAGACCTTGAAAAAGCAGAAGATGAAGAGGAGCTCGAGTACACAAGTACAAGCTTTAGCTCAACGTATATGTATGTCTGCTCACAAAGCACGAAGAGTCATTGATCAGATTCGTGGGCATTCCTACGAGAAAACACTTATGTTACTGGAACTCATGCCTTATCGAGCATTTTATCCCATTTTTAAACTGGTTTATTCTGCAGCAGCAAATGCTAGTCACAATAAAAGTTTCAACGAAGCTGATTCAGTCATTAGTAAAGCCGAAGTCAATGGGGGTACTATCGTGAAAAAGTTAAAACCCAGGGCTAGAGGACGTAGTTATCCGATAGAAAGACCCGCCTGTCATATAATTATTGTATTGAAGGATAGCTCTAAAAAGAAAACAGATCAGGATATATTTTTAGAAACAAAAAATGTATGGAGAGATCCTATAATAGAAAGATATATAGAGAAGGAGAGAGAGAGAGAAAAAAAAGATGGGTCAAAAAATAAATCCACTTGGTTTCCGCCTTGGCGAAAACCAAAGTCATCGTTCCCTTTGGTTCGCACAACCAAAAAGTTATTACATAGGTCTCCAGGAAGATGAAAAAATACGGGATTGTATCAAGATATATGTACAAAAAAATATAAGAGTATCTTCAAGTTTCGAAGGAATTGGAATTGCACATATAGAGATTCAAAAAAAAATGGACTTGATCCAGGTCATAATCTATATTGGATTCCCAAATTTGTTAATAGAAGGCCAAACACGAGGAATCGAAGAATTGCAGATCAATGTACAAAAGGGGCTTCATTCTGTGAATCGGAGACTTAACATTGCTATTACAAGAGTTGCAAAACCTTATGGACAACCTAATATTCTTGCAGAATATATAGCTCTACAATTAAAGAATAGGGTTTCGTTTCGAAAGGCAATGAAAAAAGCTATTGAATTAACTGAACAAGCAGACACAAAAGGAATTCAAGTGGAAATTGCAGGGCGTATCGACGGAAAAGAAATTGCACGTGTCGAATGGATCAGAGAAGGTAGGGTTCCCCTCCAAACCATTCGAGCTAAAATTGATCATTGTTCCTATACAGTTCGAACTGCCTATGGGGCATTGGGCATCAAAATTTGGATATTTGTAGACGAGCAATAATGGACCCTTCCTTTGCTTGCCATTCTATTCAGTGATAGAACAAAAACTACAAACTATTCCTTTTCACTTCAATAAAAAAAAAAAAAATGAAAAATGAGCAATTCTAATTCTATAAGGTTGAATAAAAATTCGATTGACCTTTTGGTGGAACTGCTATGCTTAGTGTGTGACTCGTTGGTTTTTTATTTAAAGTTGGGATTCAAAAAACAGACCAGCCCCTAACTAATAACTATAAGAACTAGTAACCAACTCATTGCTTTGTATTATCGAGATCCAAGGAAGCAGTCGCCATATGATGTATCGATCATATAGTTGTAGCAACTGAAATCTTTTTTTTTCCATAAAGGAAAAATCCATTTATAGGTTGGAAAGAAAAATAGAGGGATGTGGGTAACTGGAAGGGCGAGAGAAAGAGAGAAGGAGAATCTCCATGATATATGATTCCAATATGTATGGTCTATCAATCACATCATATCATAAAAGGCAGTGTGATAAAGCATCAATACTGATTCGTCCATAATTAGATGAATACGGTTCATAAGAAAAATACAAATAATAAAGAGCCCCGAGTCAATAGAGACTGAGGAGATTGGCTCGGGAACGAATTTAATTAGGAGCTCCATTGCATAGTTCAGGCCTAGCCATTAATGGAAAAGCTATGGGAACGACGAAACCTGTGACTGCGGAAGATTCTATTGAAAACGAATCCTAATGATTCATTGGGTGGGATGGCGGAATCAACCAGGAACCAATTAATTTCTTCTGATAGGTCATGGGTTCACCCTACGAATGAAGCAAATATGGAAAGAGTCAATATTCGCCCGCGAAACCATTATTGGATTGCAGTATTTTGACAGATTCGGTAAAGGTCAAGGATTCATTTTCAAAAGAAAGGCATTATCCCATATAAATAAAATAGAAATATCCGTCTAGCCGTATATACTATATACTATACGGCTTCCCGTGTGACAGATTAAATATCAATAAATTCCATGATTCAGTGTATTATTCATTCAATAAATACATATACGTAATATTATTGAATCGTTTCATTCGCGAGGAGCTGGATGAGAAGAAACTCTCATGTCCGGTTCTGCAGTAGAGATGGGATTGAGAAACAACCATCAACTATAACCCCAAAAGAACCAGATTCCGTAAACAACATAGAGGAAGAATGAAGGGAATATCTTATCGAGGCAATCATATTTGTTTCGGCAGATACGCTCTTCAGGCACTTGAACCCGCTTGGATCACATCTAGACAAATAGAAGCAGGACGACGAGCAATGACACGATATGCACGCCGTGGTGGAAAAATATGGGTACGTATATTTCCCGACAAACCCGTTACAGTAAGACCTACCGAAACACGTATGGGTTCGGGGAAAGGATCTCCCGAATATTGGGTATCTGTCGTTAAACCCGGTCGAATACTTTATGAAATGGGCGGAGTATCAGAAACTGTAGCCAGAGCAGCTATTTCAATAGCTGCGTGCAAAATGCCTATACGAACTCAATTCATTATCGCGTGATAGGTATGTGAAGGGTATTTGTGATGAAAAATACAATCGCAGATTTTTGGATTTCTGGGCAGACAATATTTCTCTCTTTTTCCTTTGCCTTTTGCATTGAAAGAGCAGATTCAAAAAAAAAATGATATGATTCAACCTCAGACCCATTTGAATGTAGCGGACAACAGCGGGGCTCGAGAATTGATGTGTATTCGAATCATAGGAGCTAGTAATCAACGATATGCTCATATTGGTGACGTTATTGTTGCTGTAATCAAAGAAGCAGTGCCCAATATGCCTCTCGAAAGATCAGAAGTGATCAGAGCTGTAATTGTACGTACATGTAAAGAACTCAAGCGCGACAACGGTATGATAATACGATATGATGACAATGCAGCAGTTGTCATTGATCAAGAAGGAAATCCAAAAGGAACTCGAGTTTTTGGAGCGATCGCGCGGGAATTGAGACAGTTGAATTTCACTAAAATAGTCTCATTAGCTCCTGAAGTCTTATAAATACTAGTAGATGAAACCGTGATAGAGTATAGTCAGGTCTCTGAAATAGATCACGTTAGTAGATTGTGTCTCACGCATATACCTTTAATAATTCATAAATAAATAAGAAAAAATGAAAAAAAAAAAGTAACATGTTGATTATATCAAAACTGGAAGGCACCCATAATTTTAGTTCGTCATGGGTAGGGACACTATTGCCGATATAATAACTTCTATAAGAAATGCTAACATGGATAAAAAAGGAACGGTTCGAATAGCATCTACTAATATCGCCGAAAACATTGTTAAAATACTTCTACAAGAAGGGTTTATTGAAAATGTTAGGAAACATAGGGAAAACAACAAATATTTTTTGGTTTCAACCCTGCGACATAGAAGGAATAGGAAAGGAACATATAGAAATATTTTAAAGCGTATCAGTCGTCCCGGTCTACGAATCTATTCCAACCATCAACGAATTCCTAGGATTTTAGGTGGAATGGGGGTCGTAATTCTTTCTACTTCTCGAGGTATAATGACAGATCGAGAAGCTCGACTAGAAAGAATTGGGGGAGAAATTTTGTATTATATCTGGTGATCCTTCTGGTATCCGAATTTGATCCGTAACTTGCTATTTGGGAAAAAGAGAGGAAAGACGAATTGTCTACTATTACTCCTCCTCCATTAGTTGATACTTCAAGGGGGTTACCTGGAATGAAAGAACAAAAATTGATTCACGAAGGTTTAATTACTGAATCACTTCCCAATGGTATGTTCCGAGTTCGTTTAGACAATGAAGATCTGATTCTAGGTTATGTTTCGGGGAGGATCCGACGGAGTTTTATCCGGATACTACCAGGAGATAGAGTCAAAATCGAAGTAAGTCGTTATGATTCAACTAGGGGACGTATAATTTATAGACTTCGCAACAAAGAGTCGAATGATTAGGCGGCTTTTTATTTGAATTTAAACATTCCTTTCATGGGAATACAATTCGAGGTTCAAAATTTCAAGAGACTTATTTTCTTCCAAGGAGTATATTTGGAATTCAGGAATAACAAATATGAAAATAAGGGCTTCCATTCGTAAAATTTGTGAAAAATGTCGACTGATCCGTAGGCGGGGACGAATTATAGTAATTTGTTCCAATCCGAAACATAAACAGAGACAGGGGTAATCTTTCTAACAAGGGACTTTCTAAACGGTCCGATGTACAAATAAAGGGTCTGTTTTGACATGAAATGGATATATCCGTATATCTCTGACTCATATTTATGAGATGATAAAATATGACAAAAGCTATACCAAGAATTGGTTCACGTAAGAGTGGACGTAGAATACAAAAAGGAGTTATTCATGTTCAAGCGAGTTTCAACAATACCATTGTGACTGTTACAGATGTAATAGGTCGGGTGGTTTCTTGGTCCTCCGCTGGTACTTGTGGATTCAGAGGCACAAGAAGAGGGACACCATTTGCTGCTCAAACCGCAGCAGGAAATGCTATTCGTACGGCAGTGGATCAGGGTCTGCAACGAGCAGAAGTCATGATAAAAGGCCCTGGTCTCGGAAGAGATGCAGCATTACGAGCCATTCGTAGAAGTGGTATACTATTAAGTTTCGTACGTGACGTAACCCCTATGCCACATAATGGATGTAGGCCTCCTAAAAAAAGACGTGTGTAGAAATAAAAATTGAATGGATTGCAATAGAAATAAATGATTCAATGATCTGATCAAACAATAATATTAGTATGGTTCGAGAAGAAGTAGCAGTATCCACTCGAACACTACAGTGGAAGTGTGTTGAATCAAGAACAGACAGTAAGCGTCTTTATTATGGCCGTTTCGTTCTGTC